CGCTCCGATGTGATCAATTTTTCATAAGGATATTGAATAGTTACAGGTAAACGATTTGTGTGGGATAAAGTAATCATGAAACTTTGACCAATGTACCTTGCAGCTCGTACTGTTTGTTGACCATAATTCATGAACCCGGTTACCATAGGGAACATATCGTGAATATCTATGAGTAATTTTTTTTCTTTCTCTTGTTTGATATAAGTCGCGAATAAAAAATAGTTTATTTACAGTGAAAGGAGTTGGGAAGAAGTTGTTAATAATAGATTACCTAGAGAAATAGGTAAAAGGAATTTCCATCCAAGATTTAATAATTGGTCCATTCTTAACCTAGGTAAAGTCCATCTTGTTGTTATAGGAATGAACAAAAACAAATATGTTTTCACTAATGTAATAAAAAGACCAAGTATCGTTCCAAAAACTCCACTCGCTTTATTTTTTTCAAAAAGTTGAGGAATAAATATGTACGGAATAGATAGATTCCACCCACCGAAATAAAGAACTGTTACAAAGAATGAAGAAACTAGTAGATTTAAATAGGAAGCAACATAAAATAAACCAAATTTTATACCTGAATATTCGGTTTGATAACCTGCTACTAACTCTTCCTCTGCTTCTGGTAAATCAAAAGGTAATCTCTCACATTCTGCTAGGGAGGAAATGAGAAAAATGATAAACCCTATAGGTTGACGCCACAAATTCCACCCCCAAAAACCATATTTTGACTGTGCCTCAATTATATCAACTGTACTTGAACTGTTAGATAATCATAGTCGGTGATAACATCACTGTTCCCATCGCTATTACAGAACCGTACGTGAGATTTGCACCTCATACGGCTCCTCGAGAACCACAAATAAATCTAAGGACCGGATCAGCATTCTTTATCTTCATATGTTCTAGATAGAGTCAAAATCTATTGAAAGGTCCCGAATTAGACCAATGGAATTCTGTCTACTATAATACTAATTAAGTACTTCTGAATTGATCTCATCCTTTATTTTATCACTTTATTTAAAATAATAAGAATTTTATTTATTTTTGAGTAATCATGAAATCCTTAAATAAAATACTCCTTGTGTAAATATCCATAGATATTTCAACCCATAGTTTTGATTACGAAAAAGAATTAGACATTACATTAGTTCATCAATCATGAGAAGAATTCTATCTCTCTATATAGAAAAAATAAAAAGATCTCTCTTTTTTTATTTCATTCTTTTTTTTTTTCGTTCCTACTCGTCTTTCTCAAAAGGGTATTGAAAAAAAGTAAAGGATTATTTCGTTCCTAATAGTCATTTCTTTAATTGGTGGATAGGAGCATACTCTGGATCGGAATCATGGGGAGTACTACCTGATCATTTCTACCAACTTAAAGCCCCAATTAGTATTCCTTTTATGCGGAAATGCCCCTTTGGATAATTTACATAATCTCTATTACTAATCCTTTGTGTAATTTTGGTGTTTCTAACCATCCACTTATTTTTGCGGAATGACCCGTTATGGTAATACATGTATGTAAATACATACAAATGCTAGTGAAAACTCCATACAGTTGATCTTTTGAACCCGCTTCAAGCTATGATATGATGTCCAATCAACCAATCTTGGGGTAAACAGTCTTTACTGCTTATATTCATTTTTGCTTAATCCTGGTACATAGGAAATGAGACTCGATCTTTTTACTGCGAACTTCTAAGCGGTTTTCTTTCACTCATATAACTATCTGATTTAGTTCGTCAACCCAAATGATAAACAAATAAATGAAGATATCTATTCAAACCTTTCCTAGAAATAAAGTCAAAAGAAATAGGAAAAGTTTATGTATCAACGAATCGCACGTAGAGATATTGATAATACACATAGAGTTAATGGTATTTCATAACTAATCGATTGAGCAGCAGCTCGTAAACCACCCAAAAAAGAATATTTATTATTTGATCCATATCCTGACATAAGTAGTCCAATGGGAGCAATACTTGAAATAGCGATCCATAAAAAAACACCAATATTGAGATCGGCTAGCACAAGGTGATAGCCAAAAGGAATTACTGAATAACTTAGTAGAATTGATATGACCGCTATGGATGGTCCGATACTGAATAAACTGTTATCTCCTCTAGATGGAATAATATTTTCTTTTAAAAGTAGTTTTGTCCCATCTGCTAGCGCTTGGAGAATTCCAAAAGGGCCGGCATATTCAGGTCCAATACGTTGTTGTATCCCTGCGGATATTTCTCTTTCTAACCATACAATTACTAATACACTTATTGTAATTCCCAATACAAGAATCAAGATAGGGATAAGCATCCATATAATCCCATAGACCTCCTTTAAGGATTCCAATTTTGAAAACGAATTGATATCTTCTACTTCTGTTGTATCAATTATCATTTCAACGATCAACTTCTCCCATAATGATATCTATACTACCTAGTATCGTCATAATATCAGCCAATTTCATTCTTTTAACTAACTGAGGAATAATTTGCAAATTGATAAAACCGGGTGCTCGGATTTTCCATCGCCAAGGAAAAACACTCTGATCTCCTATCAAAAAAATTCCCAACTCGCCCTTTGGTGCTTCGACTCTCACATAAAGTTCCTGTTTTGATAATTCAAAAGTGGGCGAAGGTTTTTTACTAATGAATCTATATTCAAAATCATTCCATTCAGGATCGCTTACTCTATCAAAGCATCGGATTTCTAAATTCTCATATGGTCCCCCTGGAATTCCTTCCAGAGCTTGTTGAATAATTTTTATAGATTCCGTCATTTCACTGATTCGTACTAAATAACGAGCTAATGAATCTCCTTCTTTTTGCCATTTTATTTCCCAATCAAATTCGTCATAACACTCATAATGATCAATTTTACGAAGATCCCATTGTATTCCGGAAGCTCGTAGCATTGGTCCTGATAAACCCCAATTTATTGCTTCCTCTTCATTAATAATGCCCACTCCCTCAATTCGTTCTAAAAAAATAGGATTTCGTGTAATAAGTTTTTGATATTCAGAAATCCCTGTTAAAAAATAATCACAGAAATCCAAACATTTATCTATCCAGCCATGAGGTAGATCAACAACCACTCCTCCGATACGAAAATAATTATGCATCATTCTCATACCAGTGACAGCTTCGAATAAATCATATACTAATTCTCTTTCTTTAAAAATATAGAAGAAAGGGGTTTGTGCACCAATATCTGCCATAAAAGGACCAAGCCATAATAAATGAGAAGCTATACGACTCAACTCCAACATAATGACTCTGATATAGCTGGCTCTCTTCGGTACTTGAATATTTCCTAATTGCTCTGGTGCATTTACGGTTATTGCTTCTGTGAACATAGTAGCTAAATAATCCCAACGTGTTACATAAGGCAGATACTGTATAATTGTTCGGTTTTCCCCAATTTTTTCCATTCCTCTGTGTAAATAACCCAATATTGGTTCACAGTCAATAACATCTTCACCATCTAGAGTAATGATGAGACGAAGAACCCCATGCATGGATGGGTGATGAGGACCCATATTTACTATCATGAGGTCTTTTCTGGTAGCTGGTACATTCATAGGTTTTTCCCCGATTCATTCTTCCATGAATTACTGAAAACAAAAATAAATTTATCAAAATTCAAGATATAATAAATCAAATAATTAAGGTTCTTCAAATTAGTGAGTTTTTAGTTCCCGAATATCCAACCGACCAATTAATTCTTTATAACGTACTCTATTTTTCTTTGACAAATAAGCCAGTAATCGTTGACGTTTTCCCAGAATTTTACGTAGACCTCGCTGAGATAAATAGTCTTTTCTGTGCAATTCTAAATGTGAAGTAAGTCTTCGTATCTTATTGGTGAAACTGAAGACTTGAAATTCAACAGACCCCTGGTTTTTTTCTTTTTCTTCTTGCAAAAAAACTGAACTGAATGCATTTTTTACCATAAAACGAAAAATTCTCCCCCTTTTTTATTTTCTTGTTTAAAGATCTAAATTTTACCGATCAGAAATCAAAAATTATAATAATGTCAACCACTTTAATCGGGTATACTTAATTAAATTATGGACTCCTAATTTTATTAAATCGTTTTTTTATCAAATAAAACGAGTCAATGATCAATCTAATTTTCAATTTAATATTAATAGAAATATAAAAGAAAAGGACGGCACTTATAAAAGATAACAAATTTTTGAGCTGAAAATTGAAATAATTAAAAGAAAATAAAAGGATTCTCTTGAGTTATTGATAGATCTAATCTAATTGATACGTCAACGTCATTGAATTAGTATCATGTATAAGAATGAAATGTAAGATAGCACATGTGTATATGTGTGTGTATGCGGTTGCTTTCATATATCAGATATGCTACAGGATACATATACATAGATAAAATCGATCACCCTCCCTCATTGTGGATACATATGTATCCTTACCATATTGAAATGGCTCCCATTAGTGGTATCAAACCAATAGCGATTCATACAAGCTAAATCTTCGAATTGATAAGTTGGCCAAATAAATAATTTTATTAATTTATTTTTCTCTATCTCAATATTTGTGCTTTTATCCAAAAATGGATCGCAGTTTTTTACGTTTTTCCCATCGCAAAATGTTGGATTTCTATCGCGACCGTTTCCATTTCGGGAATCCAAACAAATTAGAATTCTAAACTCTCTACGACGTCTAAGTGATAAAATATTTTCAGGAACGGGCAAAACATAATTATTTTTGTTTTGATTTTCAGTTATTTTTTGATGTCTTGCAATGGGTTTATCAACATATCTTTTTTCTTGGTTTCCTTGATTAGCTTTGTCCTTACTCTTCTGAACGAATGAAATACTTATGGTTTGATACATAACAAATTTTCCATCCCTTGTAATAGACAGACGCACCGGTTCAATAATAAATATACTCTTTCTCATTAATTCTGTAAGAGTTAAATCTTTCTGAATCAGCATTATATCCAGACTCATTTCTCCTCGTTGAATAGAGGATATAGCAATTTCTCTTGGGTTTATCAATCTAAGGAGGAAACAATATACCTTGATATTATTGAGCATTCTTTGATTTAAAGAATCATCCCATCTCAATTGAAAAAGCAAATATCTTTTAAGAAATAAATGGAGTTCGGCTTCTGTATTGCTTTGGTATTCTTTTTTCTTTCTGCGTTTTTTTATATCTGATCCCACCCCATAATTTTCTTCAAGATCTTTTTCTTGAACTGATCCGCGATTCCTTCGGTTTTGTGCATCTGATCTAGGATTCCCTTGAGTTGGAGATTCTTTTCTCTTTCTATTTTCTAATTCAAGATAGTTTGTTTTATTCGATGAAAGATCCTTTTTTGAATTTTCATTGATATTTTGAGTTGCACTAATATTTACATCTCCATTAAAATTTAAAAGAAGGAATTTGATGGGTATGAACCAGGGTTTCATTTTATATGAATTATAAAGGAGTGCAAATTCGGGGAAGAACCAAAGTTTAAGATTCGATATGGGACGATTTCGTATTTCTTCATTCATTCCCATCCAATCAAACTTTTTTTTATTGGAAGGCTTTATTTGTTGATGAATCATCAGACCTTTCTTTTCTATTTTTTTGTCATTAATAGTCTTAGTCTTTTTATGACTGTTGGTATTGATCCAGGTCTCGATATCGACCGTATTTCTAAGACAAAACTGAATCATTTTCCAATCCCCATATTTTCTATCTGGATTTTTATCCATATCCACAATACCATTTTTTCCGAGATAATTGTTGCTAAGAATATCTCCTATTCCATCAAATAATTTGTATTTCCGTGTGTTGTAATTACAAGAAATCCCTTGGTTATTGTTTATTTGTAATGGTGATACATAAATAGATGAGTTCTTCGTATTTTCATAAAATATAGATTGATATGACAAAAGATCATATCCATAGTCTTTTTTATTTGGTAATTTATAATAAATTACTTGGTCTTTTTCATAAGAATCCCGTTTGTTTAAATCTTTATTTTGGGCCATCCAACCTTGATTAACTCTATTTCGCCATTTTCCTGGTACTAATTTAGACCATCTAATCTTAGATAAATTATATGGATAATGACCCCTTAACCGTGTTTTCCATTGATTTATTCCAAAATTTAGAATTTTTTTATTTTGGAATTCAGAATGCAATATTCCTTGGGCTCCAAAATAATCTTTTATTTCGTTTGTAAGAAAAAGGGATGTTCCATTATATTGAAGGACAAATCGTACCTTATCTAAGTTATTAACTTGGATTTGTGATAATTTGTAAAAGACATATGCTTGTGACAAAGAGGATAAGTTCTGTGAATTCTTACTAAGATTAGAAAGGGACTTTCTAAAGTTAATTGTATTTTGATTTGTTTTATCAATACCTTCTTGATTGGCTTTAATATTGGAAATGTATTTACCCATAAATTTTTTTTTTGATTCAAGAAAAAGTGGTGTATTGATCTGAAGAATATTATTTTTAATAATAAATAAGAAGATATATATATATATCTTTTCAAAAAAAAAATTTATAAAAAAAATGGATTTACGGATTAATCGAATATTTCTTCTTTTAAACATTGGCCCAAAAATTGTTGGAGATTCAAATCTTTCAGCATCATTACCTTTTTTGTTTTTCTTGTCTTTTCGAATTTTTCCTATTTGAGTTCTGATTCGATTTGTTCTATCAGTTAGATCTTTTATTTTTTTTTCAGTCAGTGAATAATTTGTCCAATCGAGAGATTTCATTTGACTGGACGATTCATAAATCATATTATTACTGATTCTCGAATCTTTGTCTTTTTTAGTTTCATTCGATCCAGCTAATTCTTTTAACCCCAAAAATAGAGTTGGATTTATTTTAAATAGTTCTTGTATTATTCTTTGTATAAAGATAATGTTTTTTATAATCCATGTCTTTATTTCTTTTGAGATTATTAGAACAAAATTTGTTCTTTCTATTAGAACTAGAAAACAATTTGTTTTCCATTTCAGAATTTTTTTTCTTAGTTCTTTAAAAATGGAGTCAAAAAACGAAGATCTTTTTCGTGGAGAACCAAAAGGTAGTTCAGCTTCCATTCCTAAAACTGTTAAAAAACAAAAATCATCGTTTTTTTTATCTTTCTTTTTTATTAGATAAGGGGAGGCTAGGTTAGATCTGTGCCAGGGTTTCAAACGGAAAGGAAATAATATTTTTATTTGAATACCGTCTATTAACCAGTTTTTTGGAAATTCTGTTTCTGATAATTGAACACCATTATAGGTGCATTTAACATGCATTTCCCTCTTCCAACCCTTTAAATCCTCGGACCACTCGGGAAATTTACATAATAGCATACGACCCATATTTTTAGCTATTATCAATGATGGTAATATAATATATCTTCTAAGAATTGATTGTGTTACTAAGATTGAACCTCTTATTATTTGAGCAAATATAATACTATCCCAGGCTTCCGCTATTTCTATTCGTGCTTGATCTTCTAATCTGTCCGTCG